TTAACGATCAACTTCTCCCATAATAATATCTATACTACCTAGTATCGTCATAATATCAGCCAATTTCATTCTTTTAACTAACTGAGGAAGAATTTGCAAATTAATAAACCCCGGCGGGCGAATTTTATATCGCCAAGGGAAAACACCCTTATCTCCTATCAGAAAAATTCCCAATTCTCCTTTTGGTGCTTCGACTCTCGCATAAAGTTCTTGCTTCGACAATTCAAAAGTCGGAGAGGGTTTTTTACTAATGAATCGATAGTCAAACTCATTCCATACAGTATCTTTTACTCTATCAAAGCGGCGGATTTCTAAATTTTCATAGGGCCCTCCCGGAATTCCTTCAAGGGCCTGTTGAATAATTTTTATGGATTCCGTCATTTCACTAATTCGTACTAAATAACGAGCTAATGAATCGCCCTCTTTTTGCCATTGGACTTCCCAATCAAACTCGTCGTAACACTCGTAATGATCAACTTTACGAAGATCCCATTGTATTCCGGAAGCTCGTAGCATTGGTCCCGACAAACCCCAATTTATTGCTTCCTCTCCGCCAATAATGCCTACTCCTTCAACTCGTTCTAAAAAAATGGGATTCCGTGTAATAAGCTTTTGATATTCAGCAATTCCTGTTAAAAAATAATCGCAAAAATCCAAACATTTTTCTATCCAGCCATGGGGTAAATCAGCAGCGACTCCACCAATACGAAAATAATTGTGCATCATTCGCATACCGGTGGCAGCTTCGAATAGGTCATAAATCAATTCTCTTTCTCGAAAAATATAGAAGAAAGGGGTCTGTGCCCCAATATCTGCCATAAAAGGGCCAAGCCATAACAAATGCGAAGCTATACGACTTAACTCCAACATAATGACTCTGATATAACTAGCCCTTTTAGGGACTTGAATATTGCCCAATTGCTCTGGCGCATTTACAGTTATTGCTTCTGTGAACATAGTAGCTAAATAATCCCAACGTGTTACATAAGGCAAATATTGTATAATTGTTCGATTTTCTGCAATTTTTTCCATACCTCTGTGTAAATAACCCAATATGGGTTCACAGTCAATAACATCTTCACCATCTAGAGTAACAATGAGTCGAAGAACACCATGCATTGATGGGTGGTGAGGTCCCATATTGACTATCATGAGGTCTTTTCTTGTAGCTGGTACAGTCATAGGTTTTTCCTGATTCATTCTTCCATGAATTGCTGAAAGCGAAAAGAAGTTCATCAAACTTTTAATCAAACTAACTCTTCAAATTAACGAGTTTTTCTCTCTCGAATATTCAACTGCCCTATTAATTCTTTATAACGTGCTCTATTTTTTTTTGACAAATAAGCCAGTAGCCGTTGACGTTTTCCCAGAATTTTCCGCAGACCTCTCTGAGATAAATAATCTTTTTTGTGCAATTCCAAATGTGAAGTAAGTCTTCGTATCTTGTTGGTGAAACTTACTACTTGAAATTCAACAGATCCACTGTTTTCTTTGTTTTCTTCTTGTTCTTGCAAAATAATTGAAATAAATGAATTTTTTACCATAAAAGAATTTCACACTCCCCTTTTTACAGATATTTATTTTATTGATCAGTAATAATAATGTCAGAAATTTTAATGTAGTATACACAATAATCATAATTTATTTATTATAGATTCCTGTTTTTATCAATTAACATTACTAAATCCGATTTTGGAGTTCATTTGGATAGTGATACAAAAAGACGATATCAAATAGTTTAGTACAAAGATTAATTTATAGCTTTAATTGATTGATACGCCATTTCCTTATTATTAGAGTATCCTAGACTGGGATGTAAGACAGCGAATATGTGTATCGGGTTGCTTGCATATAACATGGATATTTACAGATCATCGACAGAAGAAAAAAGAAAAAGATGATTGATAGAATAGAACACCAGAATATATAGGAAACTCAAAATTTAAATCAGGGATACATAGATATCCTTAACATACTCAAACGGCTCCCATTATTGGTATCAAACCAATAGCGATTCATACAAGCTAAATCTTCTAATCGATAATTAGGCCAAAAAAAGAACTTTAATTTAATTAATTCATTTTTTTTTCTGTCGATATTTTTACTTTCATCCAAAAATTGACTCCAGTTTTTTAGCCTGTTCTCCTTGCAAAATAATTTATTTTTATGCACACCATTCTGATTCTTTAAATTCAAATTGAAAGAAATTAGAATTCTCAATTCTCTACGACGTCTAGACGATAAAATCTTTTCAGGAACAAGCAAATCAGAAGTATTTTTGTCTCTATTTAGAGTTTTTATTTTATGTCTTGGAATGGATTCATCAAAATTTTTCTTAGCAACATTTTTGGGGTTTCGGTTACTTTGGTGCTTACTTTTATGAACCAATGAAATACCTATTATTTGATACATAAAAAACTGTCCGTCATTTTTTACAGATAGACGGGCAGGTTCCATAATTAATATTCCCTTTTTCGTTAATTGTGTAAGATTTAAACGCCTCCTCATTATATCCAGATTCATTTCTTTTCTTTGAATATAGGATATAGTAATTTTTCTTACATTTATGAGGCTAACCAGGAGACCGTATATCTGGATATTATTCATCATTTTTTGATTCAATTGATTCAAACGTCCAGTCCATCTTAACTGCAAAGGAAAATCTCCTTTAAAGAATATTTTTAGTTTTTCAATCGATTCTAAAAAATATTCTTCAATATTGTTTTGCTTCTTTAATTCAAAATATTGTTTTGAATTTGCTGGGCTAAAATTTAAAAAATTATCATCCTGCTCTTGCTTTGCCTTGCTATTTTGATTTTCACTAAAATTTGGTTTTATATTCAAATTAAAAAAAAGTAAGTTGCTTGGGATAAACCAAGGTTTCTCTTTATATTTATGATATAGTATCACAAACTCTGGAAAGAAAAAAACTTTCGGATTTGATATGAGGTGATTTAAAATTAAGAATTTTTCATTCATTCCCATCCAATCAAAAGATATTTCCATCCAATCAAAAAAGACCCTTTTGTAATTGATTTCGCAATTTGAATCAATTGGAAGATAAAAAATATGAAATTGATCCTTTATTTGGTCCTTATTAGGTTCAACCTGAATTTTTGTATTAAATTTCCACCCCAAATATTTTCTATCCGTATTTTTTTCCATATATATAATATCACTTTTTCCTAGATAATTCTTCATAGGAATATTCTTGAGTATGTTAAAAAAGTTTTCTTTATTTCTGGTGGAATTTTCCTGCTTCTTATTTCTTTCGAATGATGTTCTATAAATACAGGATTTCTTCTTAGTTTCAGAATGAATATATTTATATGATAAAAGATCATATCTATAGTTTTTTTCAAAATTATCCTCTTTATTTGATAATAAATAGACTTTCAAATTTTGTTTTTTTTTGTAATCAAAAAAAGGGTCTTTTTCATAGGAATACCATTTCTTTAAATCATTATTTTGAGAGGTATTTATCCCATTTCGCCATTTTTGGGGGACTAATCTAGACCATGTAATCTGAGATAAATCGTATTGATAATGACCTCTTAACCAGTTTTTCCATGGATTCATTCCATAATTTGGAAGTTTATTATGTCTTATTTCGGAATCAAATATTCCTTGTCTTCCAAAAAAATCCTTTATTTCATTCTTAAGAAAAAAAGATGGTCCATTATATTGAAGAATAGATCTTACCTTATTGAAGTTAATTGCTTGGGTTTGTGATAATTTAAAAAATACATATTTTTGTGACAAGTCAGATAAATAAAAAAAAATATGTGACTTTCGCTTACTATTTCTAAGATTATCAAATATCTTTTTTATAGTCATAGGCGAAATAAAGTCAATTTGATTTTGTTTTGTTTTATTAATCCTTTCTTGATCTTGATTTCTTTTATTATTGTCAATGTATTTCTCAACAATTTTTTTTGTTGATTCCATAAAAAGGTATAGAGTGATTCTGCGCATATTAATGATACATAGAAAGATATCAATGTATATTTTTTCAATGCAAAATTGAATTAATAATTCAATTTTTTTTCTTTTTAATAGTTTCCAAATTTTTGGGGGTGATTCTCCATTATTCTTTTTATTTTTTTTCATTTTTTCTATTTGATTTCTGATTGTGTTTCTTCTATCAATTCTATGTTTCATTTCTTCTTTTGTCTGTAAATAATTTGTCCAACCTGTAGCTCTATTTTGACTAAGTGATTCATGAATTATCTTATTACTGATTATAGAATCATTTTCTGTTTGAGTTTGACTTGATTCATATATTTCTCTCGGTATAAATAATGGAATTTTTGTTCCTTTTAAAAGTTCTTTTCTTATTTGTTTTACAAATAAAACAGCTTTTGTTTGTTTCTTTGTTATTTTTTTTAAAACTCTTCGAACTCTAAAATTGAATTTTCTGATTTCGACTTTATAGTCTATATCTTTAAAAATAGGTTCAAAAAAGGAAGGTGTTTTTCGAGGAGGCCCAAAAGGATATTCTGTTTCCATTCCCAAAACTGTTAAAAAACAAGAATCAAAATAATCCTGTTGCTTTCGATCGCTATCAGAGAGTCGTAGTTTAGATCTGTGCCAAGGTTTCAAATGAAAAGGATATAGGATTTTGATCTGAAAACCTTCTCTTAACCAATTTTTAGGAAATTCCGTTTTGGAGAATTGAAGACCATTATAGCTGCACTTTAGATAAATTTCTCTATTCCAATCTTGGAAATCCTCATACCATTCCGGAGATTGCCGTAATAAAATACGGCCAATATTCTTAACTATTATGAATAAGGGTAATTTAATATATCTTCTAAAAATTGATTGAGCTAGTAACAGAAGACTTCTTGTTTTTTGTGCATATGGAATGTTATCCCAGAATTCCATTGCGTCTTCCTGGTTATTTTTTTTTATTTGGAATTGTTGATCTAAAATTTCGAATTCTGACTTTTTACCCAACCAATCTCTAATATTAAAAAAAAGTTTCATTAGGTTGGATA